GGTTGAGCCCACAAGGAAAAATGACATTGCCATAAATTTACAAGATTACATTTCCATTTATTCATCAAAAGAGGACTTCCCTTTGAAGCCAGAATTGAATTTCCTTGATATCTGACATAATGCATAAAAGGATCCTTGAACAACCATAGGAAGGTCTGAAAATAATTACTAAACACTACTACAGGATGCTCCATTTTTCCATAGAAATTTATTCGCTCAAGAAGGATTCCAAAAGATGTTGATCGTAAACAAAAAGATTGTTTACGGAGAAAAACTAATATGGATTCACATTCATATACATGAGAATTATATAGGAAGAAGAAAAAGCGTTGATTCCCCTTTGAAAAAAGGGAAAAATTTTTTTTTTGAGTAATAAGACTATAGCAATTACGATACTCATGGAGAAAGAATCGCAATAAATGCAAAGAGGGAACATCTTGTATCCAAGAGCGTAGGATTTGAACCAAGATTTCCAGATGGACAGGGTGAGGTATTAGTATATCTGACACATGAGATAAATGTGATAATTTATCCTCTAAAAAAGGAAATATTGAATGAATGGATCGTAAATTATGAGATTTTTTTATATCCTTTCCTTCTAGAAAAGATACTAATCGTAGTGAAAATGGAATTTCTACTAGGACTGCAAGCCCCTCGGATATCATTTGATAATAAACATTTGGGTTGTGCGCAACAAATAGATTTTGTTTAGAAACATTTGTCGAAATAATAAAATTAAATTTTTTCTGTTGATACATTTGAGTAATTAAACGTTTCACAAGCAGTGAACTAGATTTATTATCATAACCTACATTTTTCACAGATTCATAAAGAATTGATCCATTTAAACCATGATCATGAGCAAGTGCATAAATATACTCCTGAAAGAGAAGTGGATATAAGAAGTCTTGTTGGCGAGATCTATCTATTTTGAAATATGCTTTTAATTCCTTCATTTTAAATTCGATTTGAAACAAAGGGAAAGGATTTCTTTGGTTAACAAATGATACATAGTGCGATACAGTAAAAACAAGGTATATAATAATAAAAAACTAGATACCTCGGAGACAGATAGGCTAATCAACGGATCCTACCTTTTTTAATCCAATCGGTAATGGTTAGAAATCCTTTATTTTTGCAACCCGATCGCTCTTTTGATTTTGGAAAAAAATAATCTTTATCAATATACTCTTTCTTCTACACATTAGTCTCCCCTCCATACTAAAATGAAGATATAGTGAATAGTTAGGATTCATAAAAAAATGGATAATCCACTTATAGGAGAACCTTTTCCCGCGTTAGGCACTAATATATTTTTAACATATAATTAGATCGGGTAATCATTCAAATTAAGAACATAAGCCCGTTGCTTTTTATTTCCCTATAATTGGAGCCGTAGGGCTCTATCCATTTATTCACTCGACCCATCCGTGAATTTATTTTGTCACGCTCCAAGAATTAAAACAATATTTTGTACCGATCTGGTAAGGACGAAAAATTATCAGAGTTTTGCATTGATACGACATGCTATTTTTTCCATTCATTCCCTTTCAGGATCAGTCGTGGTCTTACAAACTTTACCAATGGTATGGACGAATCCGTTGCTTCATCCAAATGTGTAAAAGAATCTAGCCGCACTTAAAAGCCGAGTACTCTACCGTTGAGTTAGCAACCCAAAAAATGTAATTATGTTGTGTAGATACGATTGAAATAAAAAAGGAAATAGATTAGATTGAACGGCCCCATCAAAGGATTAAAATATCAACAAATCTACAAAAGCTTTTTAGTATCGATTCTGAATAGAAAAATGAACAAATCATATGAAAATAGAATAAATTCCCAGATAAAGATTAATTCTCCTTTCTTTTTCTATTTTTTCATAACAAAAAAAGGGTCCTCTTGTGTTACAGCAAATCTAACGAGCACTTTTTTATGAAGCAAAAAAAAAAAACTTATGGGACGTGGATAAATAGATCTATTTATCCACGATCCAATTATATTTGTTCAATACACTATTGTCAATATGAACGTTGAAAACAAAAGAAAAAAAGAAAAAACTCGAATATAACGAAAGGGACAATAAGCAAACTTAATCCCCTTTTCTTGGTGTCATCCTAAAAAAAACCATAGCAAGAAAAAGTATTTTATTTTTTCGATAATAGATAATATGGGATTATATGAAAGCAATCAAATAGTTAATTAGTATAAAAGGAACAATAAAAAGAGTGAAACAAGAAGAAATTACGGAAAGTTCACATTATGGAACCCCCCCTTTATTTTTCTTTATTCATTCTTGCTCGTTTGATTAACGGGAAGTTCCTTAAACACCTCTGCCTTCTTTGAAATATCATGAACAGTTCCTGTGGGTTGAGCGCCTTTTTCAAGGAAATAGAGAATAGCGGGAACATTTGAATAAGTTTGATTCTTTATCGGATCGTAAAAACCCACTTTCCGAAGATCTCTTCCTTCTCTTCGGGATCGAACATCAATTGCAACGATTCGATAGATGGCTCATTGGGATAGATGTAGATGAACAACGCCCCCCCTAGAAACGTATAGGAGGTTTTCTCCTCGTACGGCTCGAGAAAGAATGATTTTAATTTATGTATATAGTTCCAAATAGATTGATAAAATAATCAAATCCATTAGACTTTTTTTCATTCCTTTTTTTCTTCCTTCCCGCAGAAAAGAAAAAACCATTCGTACTCATAGCTCAAGTTGTATAATTATCAAAGAGCTCAAAGGAAAATCCTTAAGCTTAGGTATTTTATTTATTGAGCTGTCTTTAACCCCCTTGCTTTGTCTTGTTTAGAGTTCTTTTTTTTATTCCTCGCCCTGACCGAACCTATTGTTGAGACAACAGAAAATGGTGTTTGCTTGTTCCGGGATCCTTTATCGTTGCTTTGAATCATTGGGTTTAGACATTACTTCGGTGATCTTTAATCTATCAAAACGGCAGCAACATACCTTTTGCGATTTCTTTCTATCGAAGAATCAGATGAAGGATGGATTCCAGTGCGATACACTTTTTTTTTGATTCAAATAGTTTTTTGGCAATTCTAAATTCCAAGAAAATAATTTTAATTTCCTTTTTTTTAACATTTGATCGAATTGGATCCTTTCAATTTCTATATTGAAGATATACTTACGAAGTTGTTCCGACTTATTGATTGACACTAACCCTAGACCCTTGCTCCTGAGAAATGAATCAATACTTTCTGCTCGAGCTCCATCATGTACTATTTACAACCCAACAAAAAGGGATTGTTCTAGTGGAACAGAACAAACTATGTCGAGCCAAGAGCACCTTCATTCCTCTATAAAATGGTGGATGTAAGAATCCACAACCGATCATGTCCTTCAAGTCGCACGTTGCTTTCTACCACATCGTTTTAAACGAAGTTTTACCATAACTTTCCTCTAGTTTGGAGCCGGTATGGAATTGATTCAATATGGAATCATGAATAGTCATTGGTTCAATCGGTACATAGTAATCTATACTTTCTTTTTCTATATGAAAAGGTCTTTTTTTCTGGAGAAGTCTCTTCAAAGGATTAAATTTAATTAACCCTATCTTTTATTCTATGACCAAAATAATTTATAAAGAACAGGAAGAAAAAACGCTTTTATGTAATCTGCATCTTCAACAGAACAGATTGTTCAAGACGATGAATCATGAAAGATTCAACCTTTCTCAAACAACTAAGCTAAAAACACCTAACTAAAATAAAGGAAGGGTCTTTAATTAGATTTATAATACCGGAACAATAAGTATTAACCAAAGAAACGAATACAATGAACTGGAAAGGACAGAAATAAGTGCATAGAATAAAAATTGACAAATCTCACATCTCTTCGAGTACCAAAGATTGATAAAACATCATTAAAAGCTTTTCGGCTTTAAAATTTTCTATTAAAAATAAAATTCTTTTTTTTTTGATCGCGAAATCCTTTAATAGATTTCGCAATCATATCATAGCCAGTAGTTAAAAAAGTTTAATAGATATCTCATTTCTGACTCAATCACCCATAGATTTTGAATTAATCATTATCCCGGTGATGGAATGAGAATTAAATTAGTCCCAAGAGCCCCTTCTTGTTTAGTTTAGACTTTCAGATCCACAGAGACAGAGAATTATAATAACTGGACTCCCCTGTTTACTTTAGATATAGGGGAGTAAGATAGAGTATTTTTCCTATTTTCACTTTGTATTTTCACTTTGAATGCGTTATTTAAAATTAAAATGGATATAGACCATAAAGTATTTCTAAGCAACTAGAAATATCGACGAAACAGGCAGACGCGGAAGAGCCCATCTAATTTTTTAATTCCACTATTGAGCTATTTCCTAGCCAGGTAGGATAGGAAATAGATTTAGCTCTATCGGCATGTCATTTGCCCTGAGTTGTTTTGCGAGAAAAAAGGAAAGATATGATTCAGAAAAGAATCAGTAGAACTCAGAAAAAGGGATTAAATTATATTCAACATTACACTTTGAATCTAATTGGACTGCTCTGGGACGGAAGGATTCGAACCTCCGAGTCGCGGGACCAAAACCCGTTGCCTTACCGCTTGGCCACGCCCCATTTATATTTGACACCAATAAACACTAATATCCGTATTGTTTATTCGTCAATTCCCACCCAAATATATATGTAATAAAGTAGATTGTTGCTAGGATTTAATGCATATAGTTGTAGAATTTCACTTAATTTATTGATCATTACATATAATTCAATTAAGATATTGTATGAAAGTATGACTCCTTCTGTTCTCGGTTGAGAATTGAAGGGTTTGTGATTGAGCAAGTAAAAAAAAAAGAATAATTTTGGTCTACCTTACTTTCTTCGTTTTTTTCCTTAATATCAATAACTCAATAAAAATAAAATTATCTCCAAGAAGGAAATTTTTGTTATGCTTAATATCTTTAGTTTGATCTGTATCTGTCTTAATTCTGCCCTTCATTCGAGTAGTTTTTTCTTCGCCAAATTGCCCGAGGCTTATGCTTTTTTCAATCCAATTGTAGATGTTATGCCAGTAATACCTGTACTCTTTCTTCTCTTAGCCCTTGTTTGGCAAGCTGCTGTAAGTTTTCGATGATATTTTTTTACTACTGTCCTACAAACATGCATGATTTTTTTATAAAAAAATATTCTAACAATTAATAAGATCAGCTAAGTCTTACATTCTGAACCCTCGATCCAAACATTTGAATTATTGGATAATCGCGAGAAATCTGGATCACCTCCCCAACTTGACCTTCTACTTCAAGGGCCCTATTTAATTTAGGGCCCCCCACAATAAATAATAGAATTGGGTCATAAAAAATCGTTTCCATACCGAAAGAATCTTATTACAAAAGAATTTCTTATAATTACTTTCCTTTCGAGAAACTACTTCGTTTCTTGGTGTAAAAAGAGGATATGTGGTATAAAAAAGGATAGTCTATTCCCTTTTTTTACAAAAATGATCTTGGAGATTGTGTAATGCTTACTCTCAAACTCTTCGTTTACACAGTAGTGATATTCTTTGTTTCTCTTTTTATCTTCGGATTCCTATCTAATGATCCAGGACGTAATCCGGGACGTGAGGAATAAAAAAGAGGAAAAAGCTTTTTCTTGCTTGTTGATTTATTCATTTTTTTATGTTTTTTTTATTCCAGACATTTAACTATGATAAAATAAGATAAAATGAAAGGGTATCGATCCTTTTTTGAATGCAAAAAAAGATCAAGTCATCGGAGGAAACGGAAAGAGAGGGATTCGAACCCTCGGTACAAATAAATCGTACAGCGGATTAGCAATCCGCCGCTTTAATCCACTCAGCCATCTCTCCAAATGAAAAAATTACTATGTTATGCCTGAAGCCAAAAAGTATTTATTTCTTCTTTAACTTTATTCTATAGATAGATCTATAGATAGATAAGATAGATACAAATTGGATTAGCAATCCAACTCGAATTTAATTTCGATAATGGGTATATCTTCCATAGAAAGAAAAAAGAATCCCCCCTTATTTTACTCCTTTTATTCCCCGGCCTGGTCAGTACCTAGCCGGGCCGTTTCTTGCTTTATTCCAACGCAATGAATGATAGATCAACTCATTTCTCTGATTTGAAAACAAAAATACTTGTTATTGAAACAACAACGACAGGAACACGGAAGACTATTTCCAATCTTATGGTATAGGATAGAAGTGTCTTTGCCCTTTTTTTATTTTGAAAAAGAAGGACTTATCCTATTTCTTAATATCATATTATAACTATAATTTCGTTATTTCTTCAAGGGCAGTCTTTATTTGAACACTTGAGTTGAGCCCATAAAAAAGACTCCGGGTTTTTATACTAGATCCAGTTGATTGGATCTAATTCCTAAAAGTTACCAGCGGAATATGAATAAAATAAATCGGGTTTCGGGTTAAAGGGTATCTTCAAAAAATGAAAGAGTAAATTTTTTGATAAATTTTTTTATTTGCTTGTAAAGGACGGGAAGATTGAAAAACAGAGCTACGGATTCTTACACAATTTTTTCTTACTTCAGTGGCTTTTTATCTTTAAAGAATTCGCCAGCAAAATCAAGGATATAACCCTTTTTTTAATAAGACTTCTTTTCCTACCTCATCAAGTCCTCCCGGCAAAAACGTCAACGCTCCAATTTCATAATTATATTCTGATCCTATCTTTATTATGTAGGATTCCCTTGTTCGACAAAGATTCCATTCATATACAATAATCAATTGTAGCGGGTATAGTTTAGTGGTAAAAGTGTGATTCGTTCTATTAATTCCTTAAATAGTTAAGGGGTCTTTCGGTTAATTCATATTCCGATCAAAAACTTTATTTCTTAAAAGTATTTTATCCTTTACCTCTCAATGACAGATTTGAGGAAGAATATACATTCCCGTGATTTGTATCCAAGGGTCAATTCAAAATTGAAAATTGGATTATGGAATTGCGAAGCATAATTTTTTTAGTTGGATCAAAACTTCCAATTGAATGAGTATGAATAAAGGGTCCATGGATGAAGAAAAAAGTGTAGTTCAATCGTAACTAGATCTTCCATTTTTTCTTTGTAGAAGGGAAATTGAAGCGGAATAGCTATTAAATGATGACTTTGTTTTACTAGGGTCATCAACATATTGTTTCAGCTCGGTGGAAACACAATTCTTTTCCTCAGGATTCGCACTGTAGAAATAGATAACGAAATAACTAGAAGTATTTGTTAGAATTACCCCCTTCTAGAAGGATCATCTATAAAGCGAGTTGTTTTGAATGCATTCAGACAAAAAAGCTAACATAGGTGTTATGGGTCGAAATTTTTTTTTTTACAACTTAGATTTGGGAATATATACATTTTCCATAAAGGAGCCGAATGAAATCAAAGTTTCATGTTCGGTTTTGAATTAGAGACGTCAAAAATAAAAGTTGAATCGACGTCGACTATAACCCCTAGCCTTCCAAGCTAACGATGCGGGTTCGATTCCCGCTACCCGCTCCATTT